CCCTTGATTGCAAACACAGGATGGGTCGATGTTGTAGATAATGAACCAATTTTTTTATATGCTTGTCACTTTCTTTTTTTTAGTATTGTCTATAATAATAGATGACTCAAAAACTTTCAATTGGTATTTTTGTTTCTCTCCTCTTGTGATTTGGCAAAAATTGAAACTTAGGTAAGTGCTTTTTTAGAAATATATGTAGAAAAAGACCAGATTTCATTGAGCTCCTTTATGCCTACCCTAACTAGTTATTTCGGTTTTCTACTAGCGGCTTTAACTATAACCGCAGCTTTCTATATCGGGCTGAGCAAAATACGACTTATTTGAAATTCAGATTTGAACTGCGCAAAACTCAGAAAAATAAATCTTTCTGCGAAATTCTGTGTACTCTAAAATTACTTACCGGGTCAATTGCCAATTCTTGGTCATTGAGATTGATGGTAATTTGGATTAATATTTAGGGAGAGATATTACCTCTTTTTTTCTCCTTTCAAACAACTTGAAATGATTGAAGTTTTTCTATTTGGAATCGTCTTAGGTCTAATTCCTATTACTTTGGCTGGATTATTTGTAACTGCCTATTTACAATACAGGCGCGGCGATCAGTTGGACCTTTGATTAATTAATATTGCGTTTTTTGATTGACCTCCTTTTCGGGAGGTCAAATTCAAATTGCTATTCGAGTTAGTGACGCTCGTTCAATCTAAGAAGAACGGACTCGCGCTCTGTAGGATTTGAACCTACGACATCGGGTTTTGGAGACCCACGTTCTACCGAACTGAACTAAGAGCGCTTTCTTATCAAAACAGATAAGACTGGAAAGAAAAGGGTTGGATTCTTTTTGTAAGTTCAATACATCATGGATAGACTATACATAGGATCATAAGAATGAAAGATTATATCTGTCCAATTTGACTCGATTTCACCGAATCCCCCGTTACTGCTCTCTCGAGTAGTTATAGGTAGGGATGACAGGATTTGAACCTGTGACATTTTGTACCCAAAACAAACGCGCTACCAAGCTGCGCTACATCCCTCCAATTAGTCTACAGTGTCATTGTAGAGAATTCCCGTCTTGTTTTCCACATCGTTTTTTCGTCTATCGATTCTATATATATATAGAATTTATCTGTCCATTTCGTCCTTTTGGTCTCATTTAACATATAATTAATAGGCATTAAGATTCATACAAAAATTTTATCCATTTGAAAAATGGAACGGAATCTGTTGGAAAATTCAATGACTATTTTTGGGGAATGCTCGAGACGAAAAGGACGTTTTTATCTTATCTTTTAAGAAAAATAGGGAATATAGTTACGGGATCATTGTACATGTCAATTTGAATTAGAAATTCCGCGGACAATTCTAGTACAATTAAAAGTGGTCGTTAACTACCTATGCATCTGATCATATATGTATTATCATTATGTATTACAATAAAATGAAGGGGGTTTTCAATGCGAGATCTAAAAACATATCTTTCCGTGGCACCGGTACTAAGTGCGCTATGGTTCGCGTCTTTAGCAGGTCTGTTGATAGAGATTAATCGTTTTTTCCCGGATGCGTTGACATTCCCCTTTTTTTCATTCTAGTTAGCGACGTGGAAAAGAATAAAGAAGATTAGAACTACAATGAAATAGCTGTCACTAATCACGTCTCCCCCTCTATTTTTCTTTTCTCTATTTCTCTTTTCTCTATTTTTTCTGATTTTTAGAATAAGGGAGGAAAGAGAAAGAAGAAAAGTGGATTCAACGGCTGTGGGATTCGGATTCAAATTCGAATAATAGAATAATAGAGGAATGGAAGTAGACTATAAAATGTGGGTCTAGCGAAGAGTATTATACAAGATACTTAAACGAAATCGTGTACTGTGATTTGAAATATCGTTGCGAAATCTTTGGATCTTATTTGGATATATTGATTGTAGCAAAATTTTTCATAATGTGAGTTCAAGTTAGCAACTTCTACTTTTTTCTTTCTTCTTCATTTCGAATCGAAAGGAAAAGCGTTGAGTAAATAAAAAATCCAAAGGAGGTTCATGGCCAAGGGTAAGGATATCCGAATAACAGTTATTTTAGAATGTATTACTTGTGTTCGAAAGGGTGTTAATAAGGCATCAAAAGGCATTTCCAGATATATGACTCAAAAGAATCGGCACAATACGCCTAATCGATTGGAATTGAGAAAATTCTGTCCATATTGTTACAAGCATACGATTCACGGGGAGATAACGAAATAGCTCGAACCGAGCACTTGCACCCTCCCGAGGAGGAGGAAAAATGCCATGCTAATTATTGCTAAGATAATTTGAATAGAAAGAAAATCCTATTGTTTTTATGTATTCTAATTCATTTTCTAGATCCAACCGAAATAGGATTTTCGGTTTAAAGAAATAAATTAAACAAACCATGGATAAATCCAAGCGACCTTTTCTTAAATCCAAGCGACCTTTTCTTAAATCCAAGCGACCTTTTCTTAAATCCAAGCGATCTTTGCGTAGGCGTTTGCCCCCGATCCAATCGGGGGATCGAATTGATTATAGAAACATGAGTTTAATTGGTCGATTTATTAGTGAGCAAGGAAAAATATTATCTAGACGGGTAAATAAATTGACCTTGAAACAACAACGATTAATGACTCTTGCTATAAAACAAGCTCGTATTTTATCTTCCTTACCTTTTATTACTAATGAGAAACACGGTGAAAGAAACAAGTCGACCGCGAGAGTCCGAAAGAACTATAAGTCAGACAGAAAGAAATATAAGCCAGACGGAAAGAAATATAAGTCGACTGTGAGAAACACACAGAAATAGAAGGCGACCGTCAGAGACAAAAAAAATAGGCTTACTCTTTCGTCACTTGAATGAAAATTAACACCCGAACTCAAACGCAGATTGATGCTTTGTGCAAAAATCCGACAATCCGGACCGGCTTTGCTTCTCGTTTCGTAAGACAAAAACAAATAAAAAATCGGATTCAGAAGTCAAACTCCAAATTTTTGATTGAAAGTGTTGAGTCCTATTTCTTTTTTGATTCATTTTAACTCTACTTTCCCGGAGGTCATTCTCCGGGGAACTCCGTTTAAATTACTCCGGCAGATTCCTTCCAATTTTCTTTTTTTATGATTTCATTGGAAATTAGATAAAGACAGTTTTTATTTGCTATAGCTATTTGTGCAAGTATTTTACGATTAAGAAGCAACTGTCTCTTGTATAGATCATGGATGAATTTACTATAGTTATAATATACCCATTCGTCACGAATTACTGAATTGATTCGAGTGATCCACAAACGACGAAAATTTCTTTTTTGCCCATTCCTATCCCGATGAGACGAAGCCAAAGCTCTTATGTCTTGTTGAGTCTTTAAAAGACCTCCCCGAAAGCTTGATATAAATGCACGTGCTTTTGTTCTACGTCTCCGAGCTATATATCCCCGTCTAGTTCTGGTCATTGAATATACATAAATCAAACTTTGTCGAATAACTAATTGATTTCCGTTCTTGCAGTTATTCTTTTTTCACCTTCCGAGTCTATTAATAACCCAATGAGTTTTTCCAATGTATAAACTAAAAATTCCAATGGCTTTGGCTACGATAACCTTCCCGACCACGATTTTTTATTTTTTTCGAGACCTTTGTTTTACCTCACAATTTGAAATTGGATTCTACTAGGTATTAAAAAGATAATAAGAAATATAAATTCTAAAGCAATAGTGGATTCCATCGTTTCTATGGTTACTTCTTAAACGGTGAGGTCTTCTCTATACACCGGAGCCTTTAATTAATGCTATTGGGAACTTGTATAGTTCACATTCTTTAGCTCTACCCATGAATTATCCAGTAACTAGGTCTTCACAACGAGATCTACCTATACAGTAACGGTATTTAATTATGAGGGTTGGCTGGATAGCTGACCCTGTTAGTCCGTTCTTACAAGAGGGTGGCCTAATCTTTGAAATTGAAACCAAGAGTTCCTCCGCTTAATGGATAAGCATTTGCTACCAATGGAGAATTCTTAAATTGAGGTGATTGAATTTACACCACGAGAAACCATAAATTTCCTACACAATGAAAGGCATATGATCCATTTTCGTTTTTTAGATAGTAAATAGAGTTCATTTTTTCATTCCAGCCTATTCACCGGTACTGACCTTTGATACAGGAAACTTGTTCGCTTTCCTTTGTTCTAGCTCATGATCTGAACGAGTCGCACATACAACCTAGTACACGTTCCTCGACGTTGAGGGCATCTCTTAAGAGCGGGCGATTTTGTGACATGTCTGATTGGCTGTCTTGTCTTTCTAATAAGTTGTTTAATAGTTGGCATGTTGAATCATAGATATAGATATAATTGGATGGTTTAGATCCATCCTAACCGGATTATTCCGACTTAACCGGATTATTCCGAGTCAACTCGGTCGGTAGGGGTAATCTCAAATTAGGGATTTGCGCGAAATACAGGCTAGTATCATTTACGCCCTTCACGCTCTTGAAGCTCTTGAAACTCTTGAAGCCCTACAGAATCAACAATTCCATAAGCTTTGGCTTCTTCTGGTGACAGAAAAACATCTCTTTCCATGTCTTCGAAGACCATCCAGAAAGGTTTGTGCGATCTTTGTACAAAAAAATTTGTGATCTCTTCACGTAGTTTTAGCACCAAATCTGTGTCCATGATTACCTGTTCCATATAGCCTTGAATAAAAGTACTAGTAGGTTGGTGGATCATTACCCTGATGATATAACAAAATAAAAGGTTTTTCTATTGGACATGATGAAGGGAAGATAAAAGAAAGAGAAAAGAATAGCAAGAAAAAAGATAGAATTGAACAACCGTACAGGCATCTTTCTATGCATTGCATACGGCTCTAGAATAAAATTGATCCTTACGCCCCCCAACGAAAGAGAAAAATAGGATTGATTAGACCCCGATCGTAAAATGATCAAATTACCACCCTTCCTTTCGTGGGAGTTAAAAACTACTATGATGGCTCCGTTGCTTTCTATATTTCGTTTTTGTCTATGATTAAGCAATCCCAAAGTTGCTTTTTATTTGATTAAATACCCGAAGGAAAAAAGAATCTTTTTTTTTCACTAGTTCCGAACATAAATATTATTAAGAGATCTGCCGTGTGAAAATAAAGTTTGTGACGCTGAACTGCACTGCCGATCGATAAGAACACATCGGAAATACCTTTTATCTCATACTACTCTCTCGATAAAAAATCTAATGCTTTGAAAAAAACTTTTGTATATCGAATTCAAAGTGCCATGCTATTATTACTTTTTTATTCATATTGCATATGGAGATTCATTTTTCATATGGCGAAGGCATAGTCGTCTTTTTTCTTTCAAATAAAACCTCATTGGCGCCAAGCGTTAGGGAATGCTATACGTTTAGTCTGTGAGCCTCCGGCCAGGACAAAAGCTGCCATTGAAGCGGCTACTCCCAGACAGAGTGTATGTACATCGGGTAGCACAAAATTTATCGCATTATAAACAGCTAGCCCATGCATTACTCCTCCACCCAGAGAGTTTATAAATAAAAATTGCTCTTGGTTACAATCGTCGATATTCAGAAATATCATAAGACCGACAATGTGATTCGCCGTCTCGGGACTAAGGTCTTTGAATAAAAAAAGTGCTCTTTCTCGATAAAGTCGGTCGATTAGGTTAAAATTGTATTCCGTAGGAACCGTACAGGCGCCGTTTGGCGCATACGGTTCAAAAAAATTTGCAAAAAAATCAATGTGTATATTCCAATCCCCTTTCGGATTTCAGAGCATGCTCTTTACTGACTCCTAATTTGTCTTCGATTTTTCAATAAAGATGAGTTTTGATTCCTTTCCTTAGAAAAAAGAATTCATTAAACGGATCGAATTCACTTTTCATTGATGTATTCTTTCATCGAGATCCAATCCAAATCACGATGTCATTTTCTTGTTCCAAACTGGGCCTCTTTTATCTTACTCTTTTTAGGTTTATACTCTACTCCGGGTAAAGAGCTGCCCGCCTTCGATTTGCACATATAGGACAAATACTCCCCTTACCACTTCTTTTTTCTCAATCCGTACAGTCCGGCAAATATTTGAGGTCTTTATACATATTACTCGATTGATTAAGAGAACAGTTTAAAATCACTTCTATTTCCAAAGAAGATTTCTTTAGAAAGAGGAATCCCTTTATAATTTATAAGGAGTAATGGTAGATATATTACCAATTGGTTTTTTTAAACGAAGTCTGGATATTTCAATTTCGTAGTCCAACCGAGCCAGCCATAAATTATTTAAATTGATAATAGTAATTTGAATCCCCTTAAAAAAAGGATCTAATTGCACTTCACGCTCCAAATTTTTGATGATCCAATTCATCTTTTTTGGGCGAAATAGAGGATCTCTTGATCGGGGAGAGAAGGGGGAAAGCCCATATGACCCAATAGATCTGCCAAGTCGCACTATAAGTCAACCCAAGTTGCTTCCTCGTCTTCGTCGTCACCAGGAATATCATAAGGTATTTTTGGCACACCAACAGGCATTAAATGAAAGAAAAAATAAAAAAATATTATACTTTAGATGTGAAAACGTAAGAAGGGTTTTATTGTTTTTATAATATTGTTCTTTATCAAAAATGCATAAAGAAAGACAGAATGAATAAGATCAATTCGTAGAACTAGGCCCCTGTAATCATGAACAAGGATGGGCACATTCGTTTATAGAAAAGGCATCGCGCGGCCCATTGCGTATTGGTACTTATCGAGTATAGAATAAATCTGCTTCTCTTTTTTCCTACGAACGAAATTGTTCCATTCTTCCTAATAGAATCAAACAAATTCTGAACCCTTGCTCTGAACTAATCGCCCTCTCCTCGGGGGACGTAACATCGGCAGAGTATAGTCGTGTCCAATGCAATAAAGTTGCGTAGTGTCTTTTTTCTTTGATAAAGGGGTATTTTCATGGGTTTGCCTTGGTATCGTGTTCATACTATCGTATTGAATGATCCCGGCCGGTTGCTTGCTGTTCATATAATGCATACAGCTCTGGTTGCTGGTTGGGCCGGTTCGATGGCTCTGTATGAATTAGCAGTTTTTGATCCTTCTGACCCCGTTCTGGATCCAATGTGGAGACAGGGTATGTTTGTCATACCTTTCATGACGCGTTTAGGAATAATCAATTCATGGGGTGGCTGGGGTATCACAGGAGGGACTATAACATCTCCGGGTCTTTGGAGTTACGAAGGTGTCGCCGGAGCGCATATTGTGTTTTCGGGCTTGTGCTTTTTAGCAGCTATCTGGCATTGGGTGTATTGGGATCTCGAAATATTTACTGATGAACGTACAGGAAAACCTTCGTTGGATTTGCCCAAGATCTTTGGAATTCATTTATTTCTCGCGGGGGTGGCTTGCTTTGGTTTTGGTGCATTTCATGTAACAGGCTTGTATGGTCCGGGAATATGGGTGTCCGATCCTTATGGACTAACTGGAAAAGTACAACCGGTAAATCCAGCGTGGGGCGTGGAAGGTTTTGATCCTTTTGTTCCGGGAGGAATAGCCTCTCATCATATTGCGGCTGGGACATTGGGCATATTAGCAGGCCTATTCCATCTTAGCGTCCGACCGCCCCAACGTCTATACAAGGGATTGCGCATGGGTAATATCGAAACGGTCCTTTCCAGTAGTATCGCTGCTGTCTTTTTTGCAGCTTTTGTTGTTGCCGGAACTATGTGGTATGGTTCAGCAACTACCCCGATCGAATTGTTTGGACCGACTCGTTATCAATGGGATCAGGGGTACTTCCAACAAGAGATATATCGACGAATTAGTGCGGGGTTAGCCGAAAATCAAAGTTTATCAGAAGCTTGGTCTAAAATTCCCGAAAAATTAGCTTTTTATGATTACATCGGCAATAATCCGGCAAAAGGGGGATTATTCAGGGCGGGTTCAATGGATAACGGGGATGGAATAGCGGTTGGATGGTTAGGACATCCTATCTTTAGAGATAAAGAAGGTCGTGAACTTTTTGTACGTCGTATGCCCACTTTTTTTGAAACATTTCCGGTCGTTTTGGTAGATGGAGCTGGGATTGTTCGAGCGGATGTTCCTTTTCGAAGAGCCGAATCGAAGTATAGTGTCGAACAAGTCGGTGTAACTGTTGAGTTCTACGGTGGCGAACTCAATGGAGTCAGTTATAATGACCCTGCAACTGTGAAAAAATATGCTAGACGCGCTCAATTGGGTGAAATTTTTGAATTAGATCGTGCTACTTTGAAATCCGACGGTGTTTTTCGGAGCAGTCCAAGGGGTTGGTTTACTTTTGGACATGCTTCATTTGCTTTGCTCTTCTTCTTCGGACACATTTGGCATGGTGCTAGAACCCTGTTCAGAGATGTTTTTGCTGGGATTGACCCAGATTTGGATGCTCAAGTAGAATTTGGAGCCTTCCAAAAACTTGGAGATCCAACTACAAGAAGACAAGTAGTCTGATCCAACCTTCTTTTGATGTCTTTCGAATCTATTTTCTTTTTATGATTTGTTAGTGATTTTGATATTGATAGAGGGTAGCAGAGAAATCTTGCTTTGACTCCCCGTTTTTTTGTCTCTTGCTCTTTCGGTAGCCGGGAGATGGTCCCCAATAAAAGAAAGAAAAAACAAATAGGTATGGAAGCTATAATTGTAAATCACGATCGAATCTATGGAAGCATTGGTTTATACATTCCTCTTAGTCTCAACGCTAGGGATCATTTTTTTCGCTATCTTTTTTAGAGAACCGCCTAAAGTTCCAACTAAAAAATGAAAGTCTTTTCATTATCTCGATTTCAATTGAAGTAATGAGCCTCCCAATATTGCATATTGAGAGGCTCATTACTTCAACTAGTCCCCATGTTCTTCGAACGGATCTCTTAGTTGTTGAGAAGGTTGCCCAAAAGCGGTATATAAGGCGTACCCAGTAAAACTTACAAGTAAACCAGATAGAAAGACGGCGACTAGGGTTGCTGTTTCCATTATTAGAAAATTTCAAGAACACAACGGATTTATGATAAGATCGTTTATTTACAACGGAAGAGTATACAAAGTCAACAGATCTCAATGACTACAATAGGATTTATGGTTACACAAACTGTTGAGAACGATTCTCGATCCGGTCCAAAACGAACGAATGTGGGCAGTTTATTAAAACCATTGAATTCGGAATATGGTAAAGTCGCTCCGGGGTGGGGAACGACCCCTTTGATGGGTGTCGCAATGGCCTTATTTGCGGTATTTCTATCTATTATTTTGGAGATTTATAATTCTTCCGTTTTATTGGATGGAATTTCAATGAATTAGCTCGATAAGAACTCCAACCTAGCTTTTCAATACCAAATGAATCCTTTAGAGCTCGGATTTTTAGCCTGTTCTCTTTTGGTAGTTCGATCGTGGAATTTTGTTCTGTCTTTCTGGAATATGAGTGTGTGACTTGTTATAATTGATCCTATTGATCGGACAGAGAAGGGGTCTGTCATCTTCAGAGAGACGGTTCTACTTCGTCGGATATTTATTCGAGTATCTGAAACACGGAATATAGGAAATATATTCCGAACTATTTTAACTATGATTCATACTTAATATTCAGACCTCGCGGCCGGACCCCTAAAAGTTTTTTCAACGAATTCAAATTTAGAAATCGCAATTTCTTCTTTTAAACAACCATTTATGCTTATTTTGACTCAAAGCCAAAGGTTTCTTTGGATTTTCTTCAATTTATCTATTCGTGAAATAAGTGATGATCCAATCATTCTTACTCAAGGAATCTTTAGGCTTAGCTTCGTCTTTTTATTGAATCATCGTGGTTCTAGTATGCATCTGAGGTTGTAATCGATTCAGCGGGTCTTAACAAGAGAATTCCTATTAATAATGACTAATAAAGAAAACAAATCAGAAAAAAAGTCCACATTCTAACAAAAAATAGGGAAGAGAGCATTCAAGAGGCCCGTAAAGATGAAGATCAAGACAACGGAGCCGACTTGAGA